GAATGCCCGGAGGCAAAATGAAAAAAGTGAATGGTTTTCCCGTTTTTCCAGACTCGGAGGATGAGGGTAATGGAAAACCAGAACCCAATCCAGGTAATGACAAAGACAACATGTATAACAACATGCTGGTTCAAATACGTAAAACACTAAGCAGATTAGACGAAGTTTCAGAAATTATAGCCTATTGGCAGTATCAATTACAAATTACGAAAGATGAATCACTGAAAGCGGTTCAAGAGCAAGAGCTCAAAGATTGGAAACTAGAGCGAGCCAGATTGGGCGAGGAACTAACCAAACTTGTAATCCTACGGGTAATCCTACGGGAATTGCAAGAAATTAGTGAAGCCCTCGACTATTGGCAAAATCAAGTAACCATTGGCGAAACTGAGGCACGTAAAGAGCTTCGAGAGACAGCAGTCGAAAATCTGAAAAGGGCGCGCAACAGATTGATCGACGAACTAAGAACCATTAACAGAAAACGAATAGATGAATAAGTTCTTTTTTTGTTTTTGAATTCATTCAGTAAATAAAGTGAAAGGCTCCGGTGTATAGAATTGGAATTTTGACTTTGTCCATTGGAAACCCGTTTTGTTATTAATGGTCAGAAAAAACAAAAATTATATTGATAGGAGGAACAATGCCTTTTAACTGGTTACTCAAGATAGTCAATTCGGCAGTTTGCGTGGGCCTGGATTATGGTCAGAAAAAACAAAAATTATATTGATAGGAGGAAAAATGCCTTTTAACTGGTTACTCAAGATAGTCAATTCGGCACCATCATACCAATTATATTGACAATTTTTGATAATTGTTAATATAATAGGTATTAGACATTTTTTATAATGATAGACTCTTCTTTTTAGTTTGGAAAAATCGAAACTTAGATAAGTTCTTTTTGAGAATTGGCTGACGAATAGATCAAAGAATATTACGTATATAAAGAAAAAAACAAACCATCCAACAGTCGTGATTCATATTGACATATATAGAAGTAAGTGGATCCATTAAGTAGCCGAATTATTAAAAAACTAATTATTTATGATCCACGACCAAACATATTGATAGGTAAAACTGCTATTTATTTGCTGAATAGTTTTTGATAAAGGACAATAGTCGAAAAACTAGAAAACCCTTCTTACGTTTCCACATCAAAGTGAAGATAGTCGTATTTTGTCTTTCATTTTAGGCTTGTTGGTGTTCCAAAAGTACCACCTATCTTACTATTTTAGATTCAGATCTTAATACTGGCGTTGAGTTTCTCTACCCTTTGACTTAGGATTAGTCAGTTCTATTGGGGGCAGAGAAGGGATATAACTCAGCGGTAGAGTGTCACCTTGACGTGGTGGAAGTCATCAGTTCGAGCCTGATTATCCCTAAACCTAAATGGACCATGGGATAAATGGGTTAGAGAATAATAAGAGGCTCGCAATCTTAATAAGATTGGACGATCACAATAAAATATATATTATTAAATTAGTCTTAGTTAGTGATCCTGGCTTAGTGAGTCCTTTCTTCCGTGATGAACTGTTGGGCCAGTTTTACATTTTTTCTCGGTGAACCGGAGAAGAAAGGGGGTGGTGAGATAATACTTCATTTCATGATTGTACAAAGGAGACATAAGATAGGTTATAAAAAATAACCAACAGAAAAGAATGCTACATAATGCTAAATAGAGGATTGTTTGATTGGCCCGGGAATCCTATTTCATATTCGATATGGATAAAAGATCTCCCGATATTATATTATTCAATTTTCGACGACGAATTGATTAGATAGCTTAGATATTGTTATTCATGATATTGAGCGGATTCAATAGCGTCGAAAGCTAATGCATTCAGTGAAGGTAGCGGCGCAAGATTTATTATCTCTAGGGGATTAAATCCCGAGTTATTGTGAAGTAAAAAAACGATGAGATTATGGAAGTAAATATTCTTGCATTTATTGCTACTGCACTGTTCATTTTAGTTCCTACTGCTTTTCTACTTATCATTTACGTAAAAACAGTGAGTCAAAATAATTAATGAATTTGAATGAAACTTGATTTTATCAATCGGTGAAAAAAAGAAAATGAAAGGGATTCCAAGTTTTCGTCTTATCTTAAATGAATAAATGAAATGGCCGGTCTATAATTGGCAGTATTCTATGAAATCCGATAGTATGGTAAGAAAGATTCGTCGAGTTCTTTCTTACCATACTCTACTATCTATTAGTCTTATTGTAGTCTAGAAAATTTGCCTTTATAATAAAGCTAGAGGCTTAATATAAATACCATATTATCTTTATAATATATATGTAAATATATTTGTAAATATATTCGTATCAATATTCATTTTATATATGGAATTGACATAGGACCCAATTCTATTTCTTTGATACATTTATTTGTTCCGATCAATCTGAACGAATTGTTTTACTCTTATATAATACATTCCTTCACTAGAATCCAATGAAATTGAAAACTGAAGAGATCTTTATTTTAAATAGTTAAAGCAGAACGATTGAAAAAACAATTAATACAGTTTGATTCCTTAACTCAATTAGTAGTGCTTCTAGAGACCACTTCTTCCCCATACTACGAGTGAAAGAGAAAATGTAAAGACTACCATTAAAGCAGCCCAAGCGAGACTTACTATATCCATGTGAATTATGCCCCCTATCTCTATGATAGAATTCTTCCATTATTGCTCACTAATAATAGTGGAATTAATGGTGCAGAGTCAAAACGGGATTTTGACCGAAGACTTTTGATGAACCAATTCAATAAATCCACTTCTCAAAACTTCCTCTCTGATTTCTAATCAGGAAAGAATAAACACAAGAAAAATACACAATGACATCGCTAGAGAAGGTTACGAATGAACCATGTAGAACTACTAAGGCCCATTCTTTTTGTTGCCCTTTGTAGGGAAAAAGCATAAATAGATAGATCGCTATCTCTGGGAAATCCTCGAGAGACAATATATTAGATTATTAGGGGGCGGTGACCTCCAAAAATTGTTTCTTTTTCGACTTTTTAGATAAATTCTAGAAAAAGTATATAAATTCTTTCAATTTAATAAAGTCAATTATCTATCCACTCGAATATTGAATGTCCGAACACCCAGATATTCTCGAGAGTTTGAATATGTATCTACAATATCAAAAAGATCTTCCGCCCTTTCCACTATTACTAATTTAATTCGATTCGCTATCCTACTCATCGGTTATCCAATGGAATTTAAGACCCAATCCTTAGTATAGTAGAAGAGGTCGGTAAGTCTTGATAGCCCGTCAACCATTATAATGTTTCCTTCAATCCTTGAAACAAGGATTTCGAATCTGTTCGAAAACCTACGAAGAGGTGTTTAAAATCACTTAAGTAGCAACAGTCCCTTTCTTCTACTTCTGCTAGGGAATAAGTTGATCAGGCGACACCCAGGTTTGAACTGAGGAAAAAGGATTTGCAGTCCCCCGCCTTACCGCTCGGCCATGCCGCCAAAACCAGACAGAAACCTAAAAAAAAAGAAAGACCTTTCTTTATCACTTTTGATTAGATTTGATCCCCTCCCCTTCGATTGATTGTATAGTATCTAAAAACATACTATACCTAAAAACTCCCTCTCGCTTTTCTATTGAAAAAAAAAATGTGGATTTTTTGTTACCTAAAGGTCAAATTTGTATCAAATTTGAACCTTTAATTATTGACTCCTGATTGCGAATTCTTGACTGATTCTGGTATTTGACTTTCAAATTCTATTTGCCTAACGACATAAGAGAATACATACTGATACTGATATGTAGTATATTGAACCTTTAACTATTTACTCCTGACTGCGAATTCTTTACTGATTCTTGTATTTTACTTTCAAATTCTATTTGCCTAACGACATAAGAGAATACATACTGATACTGAAATGGAGTATATAGAGTATAATCCGTATGGATTCTCATAGGTTTTAACAAGGAAACGTATATATAATAAATCAGTATGGATTTGTTAAAAGAAAAAACTTCTCACTTTGAATTATAACAACAATTTTTATTATATGTCAACCCCAGAATGACTACTAAGCGTGATATACGCTTAGTTTTTTTATATTATGGACCCTGTGACTTTCGTTCAGCTTGGTATTATAATATTTCCAATACAATAGAAGACGAGAATTTCGTTTATATGAATCGATATATGAATTGATTGGTTAAGAAATTATCTATTGGGGCTTAGGTATCTATGGTAAGATCGATTGCTACCAAACCTGCCTAGACCAGTCTGGTCGATCAGGACTGTTGCTATCTCCGGATTCATCCGGCGAGAACTTTCAAAGGAAAAAGTAATATTGTACAAATCCCAAAGGAGGGAATTATAACTCAATGCCTAAATCAACTGGGTCCGTATGGAGAAGATTTCGTTTTGCATCTGGACGAATTCGACTTCTGTTATCCAAAAGAAGGGCAAGCGAGCGTGTCTGAGTTGGATGAAGTCATCATATCAAAAGCCAATCCACTCATACGGCATCAGTTGCGGTTTTCATATTTGTAAAGATTTGGACTTCTTTAACTACCCAAATATACCCAAATCTCGAAAACTGGGAACAGATTATGCGTGTAAAATTAAAAATGGGAGGAATGAAATCGCAAGCATCCGAAATAGATATGGAGGGACAGGGGTTTGAAATACTTAATATGAAAATATTAAATGAATTAAAGGAAATTTTGAAAGATGCAGAGCTGGCTAAGGATCTTTATTGGTCACGTGCCGAGACAAGACTTAAAGAAGGGCAGTATACCGTCTTGGCTTTTTTATATGAAATGGAAAAGCCAGCTGTTGAAAGTCCATCTATGGAAGAGAAAGCTATTGAAACAAACTCTTCTGCCCGTCATTGTTCAATCTGTTCTTGTTCGAATGACAAGAAGATTGGCAAGTCAGCACCTTTCTATTTTTTTGTTGGCTTTTGCCGCGGTTTCCTCAACTGCTTATATCTGTTCTATAATCGGCTAGAAACAAAGCGCAATTTTCTTGA